TAGGGGTTATAGTCGACGTCGATTCCTACTTTTTAACGCCGCTAATTCAAAACCGAACATGAAACTTTGGAGTCATTCGGCTCCTTTATGGACGATGGATAGATTCCCAGATACAAGTCGCAAGCGAAATAAAAAAATTCGACCCATGCCATAACATCTATGTCAGCTTTTTTTGTCTGAATGAATTCAAAACAATTCGCTTTCTAGATGATCCCTCTAGAAGAGGGGTATTCTAACAATCCCCATTTTTCTAGTTACTTCGTTCTCTATTTCTATTTGAGAGAATCCTTAGGAAAAGTTTTTTGTTTCACCCGAGCTAAAATAAAAAAGAAATAGAATATAAATATGTTGATGTCTTTAGTAAACTAAAGTTATCATTTAATAGCTATTTTGCTTCAATCGAACCTATAAAAAACCGAATTTGAAGATTTAGTTACGATTCCAACTAGACTTTTCTATCTTTATCCATGGATCCTTTACTTAGACTTAAAAAATTGGAAGTATGGATCCAATTCAAAAACAAAATTCTGTTTCGCAATTTAATAATCCAAATTTTCAATTGCGAATTGACCCTTGGATGCAAATCACGAGAACGGATATTTTTCCCCGAATTTTTTTATTTTCATTTTCGAGTGAAAGGATTCAACTTTAATCCTTTTAAGAAATAAAGTTTTTGATTGGAATATCAATGAAAATGAAGGACCCCTTAACTATTAGGGGGATTACTTGAACGAATCACACTTTTACCACTAAACTATACCCGCTACAATGGGATTATTGTCTAAAAAGGTCTTTTTGTCGAACAAGAGAATCGGATGTAATCAAGATAGAACAGAAATTAAAAATAATCATGAAATGAAAATTCGAAATTGGGAGGAGTTATTTCGGTTAAATAACTAAATTGAAAAATCCATAAAAAAACTCTTTTATTGGACGAATTTTGACAGATATGGCTCAAGACAAAAAAGTGGGTTGTGAAAAAATCCTAGTTCTTTTTTCCTTTTTTTTTTTCAGTATTTTTCCCAGTAAAAGTCAAAGATAAGAAATGACACTTTGATTCTAATTCTCTATCATCATAGGAATGGAAATAGTACTTCTTTTTCTTGTTCTTTGAATCCAATAATAAGTATTTCATTTTTTGGTTTTAAAATCAAATCCAAATGAAAAATTTTGGTTTATGTTATGGTTGGCGGTATGTTTCATTAGAACAAAAAAAGTGCCTGGCTGGATACTGACCAGGCCAGGCCGTCGAAGTGGAAATAAAAAGGGCCCCGTTGAACGAAATTAAAGAGATATTCTTTTCTTTAGTTTTTTCTATTTTATCTCTTTCGAATGCTCTCTGTCTTTAGATTTTATATAACTGATAGAAATGGAATTGCTGATACAGTGCGATCTATTTATGTAATATAATACACAAGACAATAAAAAAAAATATTCTATAAGCTATATTGTCTATGAGCTATCTAATCAAATTACTTTCTCTAATCTCTATATTCTAGAGAATATAGAAAGTAAAGATAGAAAATAAAGTAGGGGCGGCTTTTTTCAAGCATTCTTTTTTGTGTAATGTAACATAGTAATTCTTATTACTCTTTTTTTCTCAATTAGGAGAGATGGCTGAGTGGATTAAAGCGTCGGATTGCTAATCCGGTGTACGAGTTATTCGTACCGAGGGTTCGAATCCCTCTCTTTCCGTTTCGGTCGATCGTTTCGTATCTTTTTTAGCGAACACTTTTCCTTAACAGATAGTAACAGATGTGGAATTGAGAAAACCCTAAGAACATTTATACGACTAAAGCAAGCAACCCCTTCTTTTTTTTATTCTTCGCGTCCGGGATTACGCCCTGGATCATTAGACAGGAATCCGAAGATGAAGAGAGAAACAAAGAATATCACTACGGTGTAAACAAAGAGTTTGAGAGTAAGCATTATACAATCTCCAAATAATTTTTTGGGGTAAAAGGAAAAAAATAGATTCTATATTTTTATACGACCTATCCGATTTTGACATCAAAAAATGAATTTTTTTTTAGAATTTCGATTCTATAAATAGAAAAGAGTTTGCAGAAATTAACACAATTGAATTCAACATTGTGGTTGGCTCTAATATGGTTTCAGTGAAAAAATGTTATAATCAACAAATAACAAAAAGAGGGATCAAAATAGATCGTGGCTCCCCAAGAATTTAACTTTTAAATTGAGGTGAGGGTTCGTTCATATTGTAAGACTCATCTGATCTTCTTAATTGTTATAATTTTTTCTCTAACTCGGATAAATCATGAAATTTTCTAGCCCAATATTAAAGGTTTCATCGAAAACTTACAGCAGCTTGCCAAACAAAGGCTAAGAGAAAAAATAGAACAGGTATTACTGGCATAACATCTACAATTGGATTCAAAAAAGCGTAGGCCTCGGGCAATTTGGCGAATAAAAAACTACTCGAATAAAGGGCAGAATTAAGACAGAGATACATTAAACGAAAGATATTAAACATAACAAACCTTTTTTGGGAGAGAATTGAATTTTGATTGAGTTATTAATATCTTATTGATATAAGATAAAAAGGAAGAAAAGAAAGTAAGGTAGACAATAAAAATACTTCTTGGAACCGAACCAATCAAAACCAAAATCCTTCTATTCTCGTGTCAGAATTGAAGAACTCGTACTTTCATACAATATCTTAATCATACAATATCTTAATTGAATTCTATGTAATGATCAATAAATTCAAAGTTTTATTTTACACCTACATGTGTCACAATCCTAAACTAAAACAATAATCGAATTTTAAGGCTTGGACTGGAATTGACAAATAACCAATACCAATAATACTGTTTATTAGTACCAATAGAAATGGAAATGGGGCGTCGCCAAGTGGTAAGGCAACGGGTTTTGGTCCCGGTATTCGGAGGTTCGAATCCTTCCGTCCCAGGTCGGACAGAATCTAAAAATTTAGAAGGAAACAATGACTTAATCGGGGCCCTTTTGTCTTTATATCTATAAAAAATAGTCTAGCATCCCGTAAAATTTTAAAATTAAAATAAGATCTTTTTTTGTTTAGGATTCAGCATCCCCCCAGAAAGAATTCGGGGTGGGGGTAGATAAGAGTTAAGGAGCACTGAAAGATACCGATTGAAATATCCGTGTCGGTCCAAATCTCAGTAACCAATAATCCTGTTCCACATGGTTCTTTGACCTTAACCTAAAAAAATAAGGTATTTTGTCTTGGGCTTTATCAAACCCATGTTTAAATTGAAATTGAGTTTAATGACTAAATGAATAATTGTAAATCTCGGGAATAACAATTGAGACGGGGGTGATTCATATAGTCTATTTACATTTTACATTATTTTCAATTGGGGGAACGATTATTGAATCGGAAGCCCAGACAAAAAACGACTCAAAATTTTAGGAAGGGTTTATATGCATGGATTGCTATCCTTCGATTTCAGAGATAATGATAATCTTCTTTCGCCTTTTTAAGATTTGTGAGCCCTTACCTTACTATTAAATAATTGACATACAATATACATAATTACTTCCAACGAAAATTGTTTAGTCTAATCTGATAGATACGGAAATCGACCCTTTTTTTGTTTATTTTTATTCTGATTTGATCTTTCATTTCGGGATTCCGTATGAAAGACTAACAACCTAAATACTAAATATTCCCCCCGTCTACAAGGAAAAAGACTGTGTATAGACTTAAGCAATGACTATTCATGATTCCATAATGGAATCAATTACATACCTGTTCCAAACTAGAGAAAAGTTATGGTAAAACTTCGTTTGAAACGATGTGGTAGAAAGCAACGTGCGACTTGAAGGACATGATCCGCTGTGGATTTTCATCCACCATTTTGATTTTCTATGAATGGGCTCTTGGCTCGACATCCTTTCTTCTGTTCTATTAGAATCCTCACCCTTTGGTGGGTGGTAATGTAACTAGGACAGGATGGAGCTCGAGTAAATGGATTTCTTCATTTCTCAGGGGCAAGGATCTAGGGTTAATACCAATCAATAAGTTGGAAAAAACTTCGTAAGTCAATTTTGATATAGAAATCGAAAGGATCTTGATTCGAGCAATTAAAAAATCCAAAACAATAAAAAATCCAAAACAAAAGCAAGGGGAAATTTTGTTGGAATTGGGAAAACTCTTTCCATAAAAAGTGTATCCCGTAGGAATCAATTGTTCGTATGATTCTTTGATAGAAAGAAATAAAAAGGGGTGTGTTGCTGCCTTTTTTTTTTCAAAATTGAAAACTAAAAAAAACTTTAAAAATCACCGAAGTAATGTCTAAACCCAATGATTTAAAGAAAAGAAAAAGATAAAGGATCCTGGAACAAGGAAATACCATTTTCAATTGTCTCAACAATTCGATCAGAATGAAAAAGAAAAAAAAAAGAGATTCGATTCGAAACGAGACAAACAAAAAAGGAAAGTGGCTTGAGACCGCTCAAAAAAGTAAATGAAATGCCTAAGGATTTTCGTTTGGGCTTTGAAACTTATCCAACTTGAGTTATGAGAGTACGGGTGTTTTTTTTTTTCTTTTCTAAAAAAGAAAAAAAAGCAGGACTTAAATCTCTAATTGATTTGATTTTTATAGAGTTATTTTCAATTCGAATTTTATATATAGACATAACTATCACTTATAACCATTTTTTTTCTCGAGCCGTACGAGGAGAAAACCTCTTATACGTTTCTAGGGGGGGTATTCTTCATCTATATCTATCCCAATGAGCCGTTTATCGAATCGTTGCAATTGATAGTCGATCCCGAAGAGAAGGAAGAGATCTTCGGAAAGTGGGGTTTTATGATCCGATAAATAATCAAATCCATTTAAACGTTCCTGCTATTCTATATTTTCTTGACAAGGGCGCCCAACCTACAGGAACCGTTCACGATATTTCAAAGAAAGCGGGGGTTTTTACAGAACTTAGTCTTAATAAAATGAAATTCTGTTAAGGAATAGAACAAAAAAGAGGGTGTGGGGGAGTCTTATATAGTTTTATAGAATTTTTTCTTTCCTATTTTACTATCCCCCCCTTTGTTCTATTCATACCTTTTTCTTTTTGGTTTTTTTTTTCAAGTATTTATCGAAAAAAGTATTCCTAAAGTTTTTTATTTATCTTATTTTTTAGATATTCTTTATTAATTTCGATATTTATTATACCCTTTTATTAATATTTTTTTTAATATTAATATAGAAAACTTGAATTTTGAATTTAATAAATAAACAATTCACTCTTTTTGTTTTCGTCATTTTTTTTCTCTTTTTTTTTTAGTATTTTCGTAATCTTGATATTCAATGTCATGTTGACAATAGTGTATTGAACAAATAGAATTTGATCGTGGAGAAACGGACTCGTTTATCTCCGTCCTAGAGGTTTTTTTCTTTTTATGTTCAGAATCAATTAGAATTTTTTTTTGAGTTCTTGCTAATTTAATATTGTGATTACGTTGTGAAATTTAATTTCGTTTCTTTCTTTTTATTCCGATTCTATCTACCCATTCGAATTCTTTGGGTTGCTAACTCAATGGTAGAGTACTCGGCTTTTAAGTACGGCTAGCATCTTTTACACATTTCTATGAAGCAAAGACTCGTCCAACTCTTCGGGAGAGTTTGTAAGACTACGACTGATCCTGAAAGGAATGAATGGAAAAAACAGCATGTCGTATCAATGGATAATTATGAGAATATTTTATTCTTTTTCAATCGATACAAAACCAAGTTTTAATTCTTGGCGCGCTTGGCGCGGAACAAAAGAAATTGAATTCAAAGTTGGGTTGAGTGAATAAATGGATAGAGCCCTAGGGTTCCAATTAGAGGGAAACAAAAAGTAACGAGCTTCATTTCTGAATTTGAATGATTATCCGATCTAATTAAACGTTAAAAAGATATTAGTTCCTACGCGGGGAAAGGTTTTCCCATGAGTGAATTATCGATTTATTTAATGAGTCCTAAGTATTCGTGAATCCCTATTATGGGTTGTAGATGAATGTGTAGAAGAAGCAGTATATTGATAAAGAAAGCTAGTTGTTTTTTCCAAATCAAAAGAGCGATTGGAGTGAAAAAATAAAGGGTTTCTAACCACTTTGTTAAAGTATAACAAACATAAACCAATTAAATTAACCGCAAATGAGAGGATAGAGAATCCGTTGATGAGTTGACCCGTTTTCAAGGTATCGACTTTTTTTACTACAATACTTTGTTTTCACGGTATCGCACTATGTATCGTTTGATCGCCCACGAATTTCCTTACCCTTGTTCCTTTGTTTTTAATCGAATTTCAAATGAAGGAATTTCAAGTCTATTTCGAACTAGATAGATCTCAACAACACGACTTGCTATATCCGCTTCTTTTTCGGGAGTATATTTATGCACTTGCTCATGATCATGGTTTAAATAGTTCGACGATTTCATTGGAAAGTGGGGGTTATGACAATAAATCTAGTTCACTGAGTGTGAAACGGTTAATTACGCGAATGTATCAACCGATTAATTTGATTATTGCTACTAATGAGTCTAACCAAAATCCAATTTTTTGGCACAACAATAAGTTGGATTCTCAAATTATATCAGAGGGATTTGCTGTTGTGGCGGAAATTCCATTTTCCCTACGGTTGGTAGCTTTTTTAGAAGGGAAAGAGATTGAAAAATCTCATAATTTTCAATCAATTCATTCAATATTTCCTTTTTTCGAGGATAAATTGTTACATTTAATTTATGTGTTAGATGTATTACTACCCCACCCCATTTGTCCCGAAATCTTGGTTCAACTCCTTCGATACTGGGTAAAGGATGTCTCTTCGTTATATTTATTACGGTTCTTTCTCCACGAGTATTTTAATGCGAATAGTCTTATTACTCCAAAGAACTCGATTTCTGTTTTTTTAAAAAGGAATCCAAGATTGTTATTGTTTCTATATAATTCTCATGTATATGAATATGAATCCATCCTCTTTTTTTTATGTAACCACTCCTCTCATTTACGATCAACATCCTCTCGAGTTCTCGTTGAGCGAATGTATTTCTATGGAAAACTCGAACATCTCGTTGAAGTCTTTGCTAAAGATTTTCAGGACATCTTATGGTTGTTCAAGGACCCTTTCATGCATTATGTTAGATATCAAGGAAAATCCATTCTGGCTTCAAAGGATACGCCTCTTCTGATGAATAAATGGAAATATTACCTTGCCGGTTTATGGCAATGGCATTTTTACGTGTCGTCTCAACCAGGAAAGATTCATCTAAACCACTTAGCCAAGTACTCTATCAACTTTCTGGGCTATCTTTCCGGCGTGCCATTCAATTCTTTGGTGGTACGGAGTCAAATGCTAGAAAATTCATTTCTAATAGGAAATTATATGAAGAAGGTCGATACGACCGTTCCAATTATTTATCTGATTGGATCTTTGACGAAGGCACGTTTTTGTACTGCATTAGGGCATCCTATTAGTAAGTCGACCTGGGCCGATTTCTTAGATTCTCATCTGAT